TTCGACCAACAAACAAAAAAGTAACAATCTAAACAAAAAGTTGATAAATAGAATTGAGGTTCTATCCAAAGAATTTCTTTCTCTGGATTTACTTGAAAAAAGGATTAGATTGTGTAATGATGAGCCTAAAAAAGAATACTTGCCCAAAATATATGATCCTTTCTTGAATGGACCACATCGTGGAACAATACAAAATTTGTTTTCACCTTTAATCATAAATGAAACTTCAATAGAAAATTTCATAGAAAAAAATAAGATTCATACTATCTTTCTTACTGATACTGATTCTCGAGAATTTAAAGGTAAAACAGATATATTTGATAACAACCCATTATCAACAAAAATGAGTTATTTCTTGACTTTAATCAGTGAACTTAAATCAAATTTGAATTTGAAAGGATCTTCTTTATTTTCAGAACAAGGAAGAATGGATTCCGAAAATAAAACAAAATTTTTATTCAATGCAATTAGATATGATCTTAATGATAAAAAAAAAAAAAAAAAATCTATTGGAATAAAAGAAATCAGTAAAAAAGTCCCTCGATGGTCATACAAATTAATCAACGAATTAGAACAACAGGAAGGAGAAAGTGAAGAAGAAGTACCAATAGATTATCAGATTCGTTCAAGAAAAGCCAAACGTGTAGTGATTTTTACTGATAACCGGGGAAATACCGATCCTAATAATAAGGATACTAATAATTCTAATAAAAGAGACGAAGTAGCTTTGATACGATATTCGCAACAATCTGATTTTCGTCGAGACATAATCAAAGGTTCAATGCGAGCCCAAAGATGTAAAACAGTTATTTGGGAACTTTTTCAAGCAAATGCACATTCTCCGCTTTTTTTGGACAGAATAGACAAATCACACCCTTTTTTTTTTGATATCTCCGAACTGATAAAACTCATTTTTAGAAATTGTATAGGAAAGGGAGCAGAATTCAAAATTTCAGATTATACAGAAGAAGAAATAAAAGAAAGGGAAAAAAAGGAAAAGGACAAAAAAGAAGAGAACAAAAGAAAAGAGAAAGCGCGGATAGAAGTAGCAGAAGCCTGGGATACCATTCCATTTGCTCAAGTAATAAGAGGTTCCATGTTAATAACTCAATCGATTCTTAGAAAATATATTATATTACCGTCATTGATAATAGCTAAAAATATTGGCCGTATGCTATTATTACAATTTCCTGAGTGGTCTGAGGATTTAAATGAATGGAATAAAGAAATGCATGTTAAATGCACCTATAATGGTGTTCAATTATCAGAAACAGAATTTCCGAAAAATTGGTTAATAGACGGTATTCAAATAAAGATGCTATTTCCTTTCTGTCTGAAACCCTGGCACAGATCTAAGCCACGGTCCTCTCATATAGATCGAATCAAAAAGAAAGGACAAAAAGATGATTTTTTTTTTTTAACGGTTTGGGGAATGGAAGCTGAACTTCCTTTTGGTTCTCCCCAAAAACGGCCTTCCTTTTTTGAACCCATTTTTAAGAAACTCGAAAAAAAAATTGGAAAATTGAAAAAAAAGTATTTTATATTTCTAAAAGTTTTAAAAGAAAGAACAAAATTTCTAAATATCTCAAAAAAAACAAAAAAATGGATTATCAAGGGCATTCCGTTTTTAAAAAAAATAAAAAAAGAACTCTCAAAAGTAAATCCAATTCTATTATTTAGATTGAGAGAAATATATAAATCAAGCGAAACTAAAAAAAAAAAAGAAAAAGATTCTATAACCCGCAATCATATAATTCATAAATCCTTTAGTCGAATTCAATCTACATATTGGACAAATTTTTTACTGACAGAAAAAAAAATGAAAGATCTGACTGATAGAACAAGCACAATCAGAAATCAAATAAAAAGAATTACAAAAAATAAAAAAAAAGTGACTCCAGAAATAAATGATAGTCCTAATAAAACAAGTTATAATGCTAAAAGATTCGAATCACCAAATTGGCAAATATTAAAAAGAAGAAATACTCGATTAATCCGTAAATTACATTATTTTATAAAATTTTTCACTGAAAGGATATACGCAGATATCCTTCTATCTATTATTAATATTCCCAGAATTAATATACAACTTTTTGTTGAATCAACAAAAAAAATGATTGATAAATCCATTTACAATAATAAAAAAAATAAAAAAAGAATTAATAAAACAAATCAAAATAAAATTCATTTTATTTCGACTATAAAAAAGTCACTTTATAATACTAGTAATAAGAATTCACAGAATTTTTTTGACTTATCCTCCTTGTCACAAGCATATGTATTTTACAAAATATCACAAACACAAGTTCTTAACTTGTATAAGTTAAGATCTATTCTTCAATATCACGGAACGTCTTTTTTTCTTAAGACTTCAATAAAAGATTATTTTGGAAAACAAGGAATAATTCATTATGAATTAAGACATAAGAAACTTCGGAATTCTGGAATAAATCAATGGAAAAACTGGTTAAGAGGTCATTATCAATACCATTTATCTCAG